GAGTCTGACTCATAGTGATTATTTATCAAAGAATAACTCTGGTTATCAAATGATTGAACAACCAGGAGTAATTTACTTACGATACTTAGTTGACATTCATAAAAAGTATCTAATGATTTATGAGTTCAATACATCCTGTTTAGCAGAAAGACAGATATTCCTTGCTAATTATCAGACAATTACTTATTCACAAACCCTTTGGGGGGCTAATAGTTTTCATTTCCCATCTCATGGAAAACCCTTTTCGCTCCGCTTAGCCCTACCCCCCCCTAGGGGTATTTTAGTGATAGGTTCTATAGGAACTGGACGATCCTATTTGGTCAAATACCTAGCGACAAACTCCTATGTTCCTTTCATTACAGTATTTCTGAACAAGTTCCTGGATAACAAGCCTAAGGGTTTTCTTATTGATGATAGTGACGATAGTGACGATATTGATGATAGTGACGATAGTGACCGTGACCTTGATATGGAGCTGGAGCTTCTAACTATGATGAATACGCTAACTATGGATATGATGCCGGAAATAGACCGATTTTATATCACCTTTCAATTCGAATTAGCAAAAGCAATGTCTCCTTGCATAATATGGATTCCAAACATTCATGATCTGGATGTGAATGAGTCGAATTACTTGTCCCTCGGTCTTTTAGTGAACTATCTCTCCAGGGATTATGAAAGATGTTCCACTAGAAATCTTCTTGTTATTGCTTCGAGTCATATTCCCCAAAAAGTAGATCCATCTCTAATAGCTCCGAATAAGTTAAATACATGCATTAAGATACGAAGACTTCTTATTCCACAACAACGAAAACACTTTTTCACTCTTTCATATACTAGGGGATTTCACTTGGAAAAGAAAATGTTTCATACTAATGGATTCGGGTCCACAACGATGGGTTCCAATGTACGAGATCTTGTAGCACTTACCAATGAAGCCCTATCGATTAGTATTATACAAAAAAAATCCATTATAGACACTAATATAATTAGATCTGTTCTTCATAGACAAACTTGGGATTTGCGATCTCAGGTAAGATCGGTTCAGGATCATGGGATCCTTTTCTACCAGATAGGAAGGGCTGTTTCACAAAACGTACTTCTAAGTAATTGCCCCATAGATCCTATATCTATCTATATGAAGAAGAAATCATGTAACGGAGGGGATTCTTATTTGTACAAATGGTACTTCGAACTTGGAACGAGTATGAAGAAATTAACGATACTTCTTTATCTTTTGAGTTGTTCTGCCGGATTGATCGCTCAAGACCTTTGGTCTCTACCCGTACCTGATGAAAAAAATGGGATCACTTCTTATGGACTCGTTGAGAATAATTCTGATCTAGTTCATGGCCTATTAGAAGTAGAAGGCGCTCTGGTGGGATCCTCGCGGACAGAAAAAGATTGTGGTCAGTTTGATAATGATCGAGTGACATTGCTTCTTCGGTCCGAACCAAGGAATCCCTTCAATATGATTCAAAATGGATCTTATTCTATCGTTGATCAGAGATTTCTCTATGAAAAATATGAATCGGAGTTTGAAGAAGGGGGGGGAGTCCTTGACCCGCAACAGATAGAGGAGGATTTTTTCAATCACATAGTTTGGGCTCCTAGAATATGGCGCCCTTGGGGCTTTCTATTTGATTGTATTGAAAGGCCCAATGAATTGGGATTTCCCTATTGGGCCAGGTCATTTTGGGGCAAGCGGATCATTTATGATGAAGAGGATGAGCTTCAAGAGAATGATTCAGAGTTCTTGCAGGGTGGAACCATGCAGTACCAGACACGAGATAGATCTTCCAAAGAACAGGGTTTTTTTCGAATAAGCCAATTCATTTGGGACCCTGCGGATCCACTCTTTTTCCTATTCAAAGATCAGCCTTTTGTCTCTGTGTTTTCACATCAACAATTCTTTGCAGATGAAGAGATGTTAAGGGGACTTCTTACTTCCCAAACAGATCTTCCTACATCTATATATAAACACTGGTTTATCAAGAATACGCAAGAAAAGCATTTTGAATTGTTGATTCATTGCCAGAGATGGCTTAGAACCAATAGTTCATTATCTAATGGATTTTTCCGTTCTAATACTCTATTTGAAAGTTATCAATATTTATCAAATCTGTTCCTATCTAACGAAACGCTATTGGATCAAATGACAAAGACATTGTTGAGAAAAAGATGGCTTTTCCCAGATGAGATGGTTGTTGCTATCTGTTCCAATAACGAATCATTGGTTTAATTGAATAACTAAAAAAATAGATAGACCTTTCTTTCTCTTTGCCTCAGGTCGATGGATCTTCTCAATTGAAAGATCCCCTATATCGATAATACACATTCCAGTTGACCTAGCCTAATTCTAATTATTTTGTTCCGAAGCAAAGAGATCCACAGGGCAGTTTGTCCTATTCAGATATTCACAACCAAGAAGTATTGAATTCTCTTTCTTTTCGGATAGGCCCTGAAGGGAGAAGGAAGGTTGGAATGCCAACAGGCGTCT